TGTTTGATCCGGCTCCGTATTTACTCAAGCAAAGACGAATCAAAACCTTTCTTTTCTTATGATGAGAGGGAAGGATCACTCCTAAAAGCAAGCTTTCTCTTATATACGATACCATCAGACGCGCATTCCTTGGGATCAGAAGGTTTTCTATCTTCATATTACCAAATTGGAGAATCACCAAGGCCTTTCAGCGATTCGACGCGTCCCCCTACCTAAGCTAGACGCTTCACCTACCTGACCTCAGAGAGAATAGAATGAGTCGCCCTAGCCCTAGTCTTACTAAGAAAGAGTTCCACCCTTATGTCTGATGGCCACAGGGGAGTGATCCCTTGCAAAATAAAAAGAAACCACTCCTCTGGAAGCTCGAGGCTGGTCTAGCCCCGATGCCTCCACAAGGAATTCTGTCCCGGAAACACCAACACACATGTTCTATTTGAGGACAAGACCCTTTCAAGTCAACCAATCATCAACACGAACCAACTGTGGATCAGTTGTTTCAGTCTTCCAGGAACGGTTCACAACTGGAGCCTCAAAGAAATCTCAAACATTTCCAAGACGAGCTTCGCCTGGAAACATTTGAAGATCCGTCTCCCTTCGTAACCATTCTACCAAGGACCCTTTCAGGTACGGGTTGAGTGGTCTACCACGGCCAAGCCACAATTCTAAGGGCATAGACCGTTTAGTGAACATCGCTAAGAGCCTCCGAATGCGAGGCGATTGTCGATGTGGCAGCGAATAAATAGTCCGAAAACCGACTGAAAGGATAGGTCATCTGGATCGACATCAACATGGGAGTTTTCCGAGGGATGAAGATCAATGTCTGGTCGAACCAAGCTTCCTTCTCTCTCTCTTGCCCAGGAGCAGGTCAAGTCTATGTGACCAAGGCAAGCAAGGAATGCTAACTGAATAGGGGTACTCGATTTCTATTGCGACAGAGGGAGGTAGAATTGTTGAAGAATGAGGAAAAGGCATGACCAGAAGAATTGTGTGAAAGAAGTGAATTTATCTAGTTGAGGCATGATTCATTGAGACAATCAAATTCCCTCCAGAAAGCTGAACTCCGTCAAGCCTGTAGGAGTAGTGAAGAATGTGAGTGAGTTGTGTGGTTTTTTGTTGACCAAGAAAGAAATGGGAGTGTTTGGGCGTACATTGCAGATCCACCGGTGGAGGTCCCGTACTAGATTGACTTTCTTCTCTGACGATCTTTGTGTGTCACGAAGTTTTCGCGTCAAATGAATCAGACCGCTGGTTGGTGTCTCCATGCCCTGACTCATTATACGCTAAACTGGTTCATTCGCAAGTCAAGATCAACATCAGTTTAGATCGGTAAAGTAGAATGACTGCTGACGCGTGCTAATCGACTTCTTTATACACGAATTCTACAACTGAGCTTTTATATCTAAAGGTGAGTTCAGAGCTCGCATTCCTCACGCAGTTGCCTAAGGGTTAGGCTGTGAGGAAGGGCTGTTTTTTTTAACGATGATTGTATGCCCTGTACATAAATCGTCAAAGTCATTAGCTGTTTCAGAGCGGTTTCGCTCTCAGTAAACTGACCAACAAACTAATCAATCGGTTAAGCTGAAAGCGATTCAATCCACATCTGTGACAACCCTGCTAAAAGCACTCATTAGCTGTAGTGAGGCTTTTCCGTCTTGATAGCCTTTCTCCTTTATTGCACGGGATTCCTGGTTTAGGTAGACAAAGAAAAGTCAAAATCGAAGGAGGAAGCCATGAATGGAGGCACTCCCAATCCACTTGTTGCTCGCTTGCTTTCGCTCCTCTCCTTCAATCGGGCTATGTGAGGTTACCGAGGAAAGTCATGCGAAGAATGATCGTCCTTTCCCTTTCAGGAACGAGATGGTTTATTTCGTTCACATCGAAATGAAATAAGGTTTCGTGAGTGAGGTCACATATATAAAGAAGGAGTCTTTCGAGCAGGACTCAAGTAGTGTGGAACTATCCAACGCTATGTCGGCACTTGCCGCGTCCTCTCCACAACTTTATCGTTTCGACAGGACAAAAAGTCATTCTAGATTTAGTTCCTAAGCGTGACCCCGACAGAAGTTCAGTACAGGAGGTCGGCTAGCTCCGTTGTTCCCCTGGGTGACGAGCGAAACATCGACCTCTCCACCTGGTTCCCACCATAGGGAGAGACATGAATCCCGGTGGGTGGACAAGGAGAGTTGGCCGTCTAAAAGCTCTCTATTCGCAAGAATCTAATAAATTTGGGGCGAGGGAAACTGATCAGTTTAAAGTAAGGACGGCTGCGATCCTATTTCAAACTCAACTAAAGGATTATACCTTTAACCACCCACGGGGAAGGAAAGTGACTGTTCAGGAGGATTTAATAAAGGGGGGGAATAAAGAAGGTTAGAGTCACGCTGTTATCCTCGTTCAAACAAGGTTCTTGCCCTCGGCAGGGAGAAAGGAAAGTGGCTAGGGCCGGCACACTCACTTCATCTTGCAAGACTAACCGAATCCGAATTTTGCGATTAGAAGCATAGACGCAACCAATCCGCAACGCGTATCCCCCGAGAATCGGGGAGTCTGTCCTCTTTCCTTAGAGACCTGAAGGTCGCATGTGAGGCAGGCACTCGATGCCAGCTTCAAATCAAGTAAGAAAGTATGGAACAGACAACACCCTGCCATAATGAGTTTCCCCATTTTAGCCCGCGGGGAACACAGTCAATCAATCCTTCCCTTTATAAGAAGAAAGACAGTTTCCTAACGCAAGGGTAAAGTCGGAGTGACAGCATAGCGTTTGAGTGCCTTTGCTAGAGTCACACTCGAGAGCCTAACTTCTTTCTATACGTGACATCTCTTCCTTGGACTTCTATACGTGTGGAGCAAATCCACATTATTTCGACCGACGGAAGATCTCGCTACCGGGTGAGGGAAGAAGTACCGAGAGGTTCACTCTTTTCGCATGACTTTCTTTCCTCGACAATAACGAAGAAAGTAGTCACAAAGGACTCTAAGCCTTAGAACAAAAAGATCAATTCGCGTCCTCTGATAAGAATCTCTCAGATTCTGTTCTTGAATCTTCCCCGGCCGTAGCCTAGGATTAAGAGCGACATCCTCGATGTCAAACCCCTGGAGGCACTCTACTCTCCAATAGACGTTTCCTCACCTAGTCCCGGAGACCTAACCTCAAGGCTTAGAAAGAATAAAGATCGGGGAACCTGCTAGCGCAGAGAATCAATGCGCCAAAGCTATCGGCGCTGACCGCGTCCATCTTATCTTCTACGGGGTAGGTAGAGAGGCTTTTGCTACAGCCGATGGTCTTCGCCTTCGGTGACTTCTCCTGGAGGATGGTCAAGTAAAAGTAGCCGCTCAACACTCACGAGGGAGATAGCCTACGCTAATCACGCACCTCCAAAGAGGCATCGAGACTGACCCGTTGATGAAGCCCGGAATAAAGAGACTTCTCACTCCTGTTAGTGAGAGAGTGGTCACAGTTCGTCACCTCGGGGGCTTCTCTGAAAGAGAGGGTAAGGATTAAGGCTAGGTTAGGTCTACTCCACAAGAGCAATCAGAAATAAAGGACAGAGAGTCCCCTGTGAAGATTTATAGGCCAGGGTAAAGATAGATCGAAATTCGCGCTCGGGTGTGAATTGGTAGCTCACAATCTATGAATTCACATCGCCAGAAGGCTTATAAAGGATAGACAATTCCTTGGGTGACCGGGGGGCTCTCGATAAGAGCACAACCTTTCGCCTCGACGAGGCTAGGCCAGAGTGGAAGCTCTCCGGATAAAGTGCTGACCGCAATCAGGGAGTTCCTACGCTTAACCAGATTATTAGTCTTGGAAAAACTCCTCGTCTGCACCTCCCATAGATAATGCGACATCGGTCGAGGTCGGTGGGAACAATCAATTTCCTTGCACAGTGACTCATACATGCTTTATTAAATTGTAAATTTGGCGTCCGGGCTGCCCAGTTGGACTATGTCAGACAAGTCCTGAGAGTCCGGTGTTCCGGGTTGTGCACAAGAGGGCTGGGGATCATTCTCAACAATCGGCGGCTCTTGGAGAAGGGGCACCCGACTCACTCATAACCTCATTAGCAGGATCGATTTGTTGACGTTTTGCAGCAGGCTCGCATGAGGGACCGTCTGACCTTGCTCGTTTCCTGAACAATGCCCGACGGCAAACACAATAAAAGGATAAGGATAAGGCAAGACAACAGACCAGAGCAGTAGACCCGGCATAACAAAGAAGGTTTTCCATTATTTAACTAGTTTAAACTAGGTACGACCAGCGCGGTTGTTCATCTTTCATTTTATTATTCCAAACCAAGCCGACTGTAACGACTCTTCGATAAACTAGCATCTCCTTCACTATAACAGCCCTGACTTCATCTACGAGAATCGAGAATAAAATCGCAGTGATGCCGCCATTTAAGGAAGCAAGTTTAGCCTATTTGAATGACACATTCTCTCCTCGGGAAAGGAGCGTTTATAAACGAGGTTCTATACGCAAAGCCCAAAAAGCAGGCAGGCAGAAGAGCAGTAGGGGCTTGTTCGAGACTCGAGCTCTCCGGAACTGAAAGACTGAAGAGCAGAATCCAACACAAGAGGACATGAATGAGCAGACATCTTGCCCATTAGTAAGGGCAGGAAACTGATTGACCAAGGTCTAAATCCGCAGCTTGATAAGCTGTTGGTATACACGACAGTGTTCGAAAAGGTTTCTCCGGAGGAGGACACGAAGGATAATGAAAGTGCCACGCTCGCTATCGCTAAGGGGCGTAGCGGAAAGAAGTAGCGGAATCAGGCGACTTGCCACACACCAACCAGGAGTCATTCCTTCTGAGACGGATCTCACTCTTTTGAAAAAGGCCCATGTCTACTAGTTCAGTTGAAAACAAGGTGTCGAACTAGACTGATAACTGATCGTCTATCGAATCGCCTCTTTAATTTAAAGGCAGGATGCCGAGAATCGTGTCGACGCGAAGGCATGTGTGGGACTTTAGTCAATCTGCAAGACCTTTCGTTTAAGATGCCTTCTGTATCACCGGTCTTGGCAAGAATACCTGATTATATCTCTATAATAAGCTGCGACGAAGCGAATCTCTCGTCTGGAACCCTCGAACTCCCAGCTTGACGGCTTGACTGCATTACCTTCCTTCGTCACCTTCTTAACTGCTGACAGCATCATCCCGGATTTTGTTTGTCTCATGCAAAACGAATCTCAGTCCTCTCATTTTCTAACCGCATTCATATTATGGAAAGCAGCCAAGCGGGTCGCGGGGGAAGGGCCGTCAGCCCTGCCCTACTTGACCTATCCTGGTCTACGAAAGCCCAAGGTCGATCGTGTCGCTATAAGAGCTCCTTCCGGAGGGTTCATTTCCAGCATAGTGGTGAAACCATTTGAGTTTGAGACTGTGGACACCCTTTTAGGCTATTACTGTCTTTCTTTCTCTTGCTTCTTTAAACTCTTTCTATCGGGGCAGTCAAGTTCCCCCCTTTCTTTGTGATGTCAAAGCAGTGTCTTCTTTAGTTGACTTGTCTTCCCCCGGTAACCATGGAGGTCGGAGAAGTCCTATCTCGAGTGTGGGGCCTAGAAGCCTTATAAACGCTTGAATCCCTTTCCTGTTAGCAGAACTGACAGAGTACGATCTTGCTTTTTGCTCTTTCTCCCCTGTCTGCTGCCCTGCTTTAAGCCGAAACAGGTTTCGAAGGAAGAAGTGGGGAGATAGTGGCTCTCGTTCCTTCACCTATGCCCGAGTAGCCTCTCTGGTCGACTAAAGCTCACTGCTAATGGAAGGGCGCGGCTGGCCGATTCCCTCTAGTCTAGTGGGTTCACTCATTAACCTTCATTGCGAGAAGTGAAAGTAAAGGGATTGGAGAATCTATAGTTTATGGTTCCCTGTTCATGAATCGGGTAGCTCCGTTCCCGAATCGATTTTGATACCTCCTATGAATCTAGAAAGCTAAGGGGATGGATACCACTGATAAGAAAGGCTGGTCACAATCAATCTCTTCCAATTGCGTCAATCAGATAGATGCCTGAATCGGACATATGAGATGAGCCCGTCGCTCTTTGCGTGAAGACCAGATGCGCTCTTAGCTGCCTTTAAAGATGCCAAGTAAAAGCCCTATTCGGGTTTTGAGTGCCCATTCTCTACTGCAAATAGCGTCAGTTGTTCACGAAGAGGATTGATTCATGGCGCAATCCATCTTTGTCCGGGTTCTTTCACTCCTCAATAATTTGATTGACTCTGACTACTCTTCGGGGTACGGCTAAGCCTAACTCTGGACAGCTTCTTGCGTGCTCAGAGGAAGTCTAACTGACAAGCCTTATTGGTCTTGCACACTAGCACACTCACTTAAGCATCCGCCTTTGTATCTATCTCCACTGCTGGATTTAAAGAAAGGAAGTGATCTTAGATTGAAGAAGTTCATTATTCTGATTTCAGATCCTTTTTTTAGATTACCTTAAGAAACCCCCTCCCAACTCACCTTATCTGTCTTTCATATCTGCCTCGAAGGATACTGGATCCCCGGAGTAGGTCGGTCATCAGACATTTTCGACTCTCTAGTGTTAAGCATATGGTGCGGGACGGGGGGTCCTCACTCTTGACAGCTGGCCGCTTTCAAGTCGATTCATTAGTTTGGACTCATTATTTGAGATTTTCGAGGATTCAAGATTGTATCACAAGGAAAGAGTTAAGAATGACTGACTGACCAAGTCAAGTCGTCACTTTCATCCACATCCACATATAGTTAAGTGTGCGACCGAGCAAGCAGTCTTCTTTCTATGTAGTCTATGTAGTACGATCAATTCAGTCTATCGCTGCGCTGCGCTGATTGCGCGTCCGTTGATTGAACACATTTTGGGTTAATAGATAATAGAGATTGGCTTGGTCTTCAGTCTAACCTACTCTTTTGAGAAAGAATGCTTTGCATTCCAAGTGTGATGCCATACCATAGCTGTCAGAGTAAGAGAGAGTCTAAACAACCACACTAGTACTATAGCCTTTTTCTAACTGCCTTGACGCCTTGGCAGGCTTGGGAGTTTACTGATGTAAGCTCAAACTTCGGAGTTTATGTAAATGCCCCATCTTCAAAGTAAGCTGCTTACTTAAGGTATCCATGATCCGAGGTTTAGCTAGAATTTCGTATGGTGAAGAGGAAAGGAAGAAGTCATTGTAAAGGAAGAAGAAATTGACCATTTCCGCTGCCTGCCTAAAGGCTGATTGGTAGTTCTTAGGTTCTCTGTCAGTAGAGTGATTGCAAAAACCTAGGTATGTTTATTTAACCTAATAATAATAGAAGGTTTGAGTTGTGATATACTATCCTCTGCAGCTGTAGCTACGTGGAAGCCAGCTGCTTAAAGACTAGCCCCCTAACCATTCCGCTATTCCTGCCCTAAAGCAATGGAATCTGCTCTGACCCACAACCCCTTGCCAGATTGACAGTGAATGAATCCTTGTCAGACAAGTGCTTTCCTCGCTACGAACTACGCGAACTTAATTGACTTGGAACTGAATGTACTGAAACAACCAAGGCCCGACTCCTGTTGGTGCGCAAACACTACATCCAGCAAAAAAAAGAGATCCCCGGCTGCGACTGCTTTCTTTGCAGTGAGTTTAGCTGGTCCGCTCTTCCCTGTTATGCCTCTGAAAGCCCAATGAGCTTCGGGTGCCGTTATGAAATTAGAAGAGATCTTGATTGAGTGTCCTTTATTCCTGGGGGTTATGGAATTTCCTGGAAAGTGTGAAAGAAGAGTCAGTAGGAATCGTTTGAACTAGATGAAAGAAAGCCAGTGCCAGTTCATGAATGAATGGCAAACCGCTATGGGATGCGGTTACAGCATTGGCGGTTCGTGTTTCACGTCTTTCCAGTCCAATCAAATCTTTGTTGAATGGCCGTTTTTCGAGGCTTTGGTTCAGTAATGGGATGACTTTACCGTTGAGTTGATGAATAAAATCACGGGTTTTTAGCACATTGTTATGTCACTGCTGAATGCGATTGGCCTTTAACAAGACCAAGGTAGGATAAGGCACCAGTATCTAAGGACTCTATGCCTCTTCGATTCGAGAATCCGCAGCAATAGATGAGGATTTCGCCTGCCTTGGTGGAAGCTCTGGATGTCGGTAGAGCGACTTCTGAACTACGTCCACAAAAGACTGAGACGGTTCCCATGAACCGCGAACTCAGACTCCTAGACTGCCTAAGAAGTTTGAACTTGTCAGATTGAAATAGAGAAAGAAGGTATTCCCTTTTCGGGAAGAAAGAGATTCGAACTACGCAGACGAGATTCCGACATCGGAGTTTAGTCTCTTTCTTATCTGATTTGCATTCACTCCTTAACTACCAGACAATAAAGAAAAAGGAATGCAGAGCTATACAGAGTCTTCGAATCCGTTCATTACCCATAGACAACGGGGCACCCACTCCAAACGAAAAATGGCTCATTACTCACTCCTTCACATCCGACCACCGGGCAGACAGACTTGACTCCCCACTCCCCGATTGGACAGTGGTACTCGAATGAGACCAAGCATCCCTTCCTTTTGCATTAAAGAAGTAGCAATGAATGAATCATATCCCTGGAGAGGCTTGAGATAGTCATTACTACTTCATACTTCAACTAGAGCTTTGAACCTGTGATTCCTTCCTGCTTTGACCCATAAACAAAGGAAGAATAACGAGATAGGGGGCTCATAACCTTCCAGCCCAGTAGCTTCCTTGCTGAACACTATACCTGCTCCCGAAAGCCCATCTACAGACCGGTCAGTCCTCATACACAGACAGACAGGGAAGGCAGCGAAATAATGTCTGACTACAGACAGAACAGAGTCAATAGCCAAAGTCAGACCTACAAGAAAAGCCGAGAAAGGCAAAAGAATCAGAGGCGGATTCCCTCGCCAATCTGGCATCAGCCATTTTCATACTCTAAGGAAACGCTTCCGGAGAAAGAGAGATCAGGTGGTTAGAGTAACCAGCCTCTTGCTTGCAGATCAGTGAGGAAGAAGGCAGAATGATCTACAAAAGATCCTTCAACCAAAGAAGAGGCAAGCCTCCATTGTACGGACAAAGAAGAGGCAAGCAAGGTGATGGAAGAGATGCACGAATGAGATTTTTATCCCCACTGGCCTAATGATGGCCAAAAAGATTGCAAGGGTACTCTTGGCCGACTCTCGATAAAGACTGCGAAAATTATGTCAAAAGAGGCTGCCAAGAGCACGGGAACGGAACCTCAGACACACCCCAGAAACGGATCTTCGCAATTTAACTGCGCCATGGCCATTTTAAACATTAGGGATCGACATCATCGTTTCTCCCAAGTCCTACAATGGCCACCAGTCTATCTTGGTAGCAGTGGATTCTTTCACCAAATGAGTTGAGGTAGCAATACATCAGACGACAACAAAAATCAGAATGAGAAGTGATGTCAGTCCATTATTCATTGCAGCAGAGGTCGCGTCTTGATTATACAACAGTCAATGCCAATCATGTCATTTTTATCAAGGCCAATATCATGACGAGATTTTGTTTTGCATGCCCAATGAAATCCTCAGCGACATCAAGAGCAAGACAGCTGATATGCGACATCCACTCTCTCTTCAAGTTCCAGCTAGACTAGAATATATACTCAGACAAGAAGGGAGAGAAGGTTAGGAATGCCCTTGCTTAAGAGGAATGATTGTGACATGAGAGGTTATGTACTGTCAGAACGAAAGGGGGAACGAACGAAATGAGCTCTCCAAGCGACTACTACTAAGCTTCTTTTTTGAAGACAGACCAAAAACTATCACGGAGACCTATAGAGTTCTGTTCTCAGGTATGTTGTCTGTGAAAGGCTCTCTCGCCTACTCTCAGATGAAATCTGAAAAATAAGACGCACCTGGGATCGGATACATCTTCAATCCTTGAATGTCGGTTTTGCCTTTGAGTCAGTCAATCGATTAGAGAAAAAGTGCTTGAGGAACCCGTAACGAAAGGTTCCGGTGAATAGGGCTGCCAGGGCTTACCTAAACTGAGGCACTACTCT